GGATGACTGATCCCTCTAATCCAGTCCATCTAATGTCTTTTTCGGGAGCTCGAGGAAATGCATCTCAGGTACATCAATTAGTAGGTATGAGAGGATTAATGTCGGATCCCCAAGGACAAATGATTGATTTACCCATTCAAAGCAATTTAAGCGAAGGACTTTCTTTGACAGAATATATAATTTCCTGCTACGGGGCTCGAAAAGGAGTCGTGGATACTGCTGTACGAACATCAGATGCTGGATATCTCACGCGTAGACTTGTTGAAGTAGTTCAACACATTATTGTACGTAGAACAGATTGTGGTACTATCCGAGCTATTTCCGTGAGTCCTCGAAACGGGGTGACAGAAAAAATTTTTGCCCAAACCCTAATTGGTCGTGTATTAGCAGACGATATATATATGGGGATACGATGCATTGCCGCTCGAAATCAAGATATTGGGATTGGACTTGCCAATCGATTCATAACCCTTCGAGCACAACCAATATATATTCGAACCCCTTTTACTTGCAGGAATACATCTTGGATCTGTCAATTATGTTATGGAAGAAGCCCCACTCACGGCGACCTGGTCGAGTTGGGGGAAGCCATAGGTATTATTGCGGGTCAATCAATTGGGGAACCGGGGACTCAACTAACATTAAGAACTTTTCATACGGGTGGAGTATTCACAGGCGGTACTGCCGAACATGTACGAGCTCCTGCTAATGGAAAAATAAAGTTCAATGAGTATTTGGTTCATCCCATACGTACCCGTCATGGGCATCCTGCTTTTCTATGTTCTATAAACTTGTATGTAACTATTGAGAGTCGGGATATTATACATAGTGTGAATATTCCACCAAAAAGTTTGATTTTAGTTCAAAATGATCAATATGTAGAATCTGAACAAGTGATTGCCGAGATTCGTGCCGGAACGTCTACTTTTCATTTTAAAGAGAGGGTTCGAAAACATATTTATTCTGAATCAGAGGGAGAAATGCACTGGAGTACTGATGTCTACCACGCACCTGAATATACATATAGTAATGTTCATCTATTACCAAAAACAAGTCATTTATGGATATTAGCGGGGGGTCCGTGCAGATCCAGTATAGTGTCTTTTTCGCTTCACAAGGATCAAGATCAAACGAATGTTCATTCTTTTTCTGTCGACGAAAGATATAGCTCTGACCTCTCAATCACTAAGGATCGAGTAAGACATAAATTGTTGGATCCTTCTGGTACTCGTAAAAAAGATAGGGAAAGTCTTGATTATTCAAGACTTGATCGAATTATATCCAATGGTCATTGGAATTTCATATACCCTTCGATTCTCCAAGAGAATTCTGATTTCTTGGCGAAAAGACGAAGAAATAAATTTATCATCCCATTACAATACGATCAAGAACGAGAGAAAGAATTAATACCCTCTTTTGGTATTTCTATTGAAATACCCATAAATGGTATTTTACGTAGAAATAGTATTCTTGCTTATTTTGATGATCCACGATACAGAAGAAAGAGTTCGGGAATTACTAAATATGGGATCGCGGAGGTGGATTCAATAGTAAAAAAAGAAGATTTGATTGAGTATCGAGGAGCAAAAGAATTTAGTCCGAAATACCAAATGAAAGTAGATCGGTTTTTTTTTATTCCCGAAGAGGTGCATATCTTACCCGGATCTTCGTCTATAATGGTCCGGAACAATAGTATCATTGGAGTAGATACACAACTCGCTTTAAATACAAATACAAGAAGTCGAGTAGGTGGATTAGTCCGAGTGGAGAGAAAAAAAAAAAGTATTGAACTGAAAATCTTTTCTGGAGATATTCATTTTCCCGGAGAGACAGATAAGATATCCAGACACAGTGGCATTTTGATACCACCAGGAACGGAAAAAAAAAATTCTAAAGAATCAAAAACAAAATCGAAAAATTGGATCTATGTCCAACGGATCACACCTATCAAAAAAAAGTATTTTGTTTTGGTTCGACCCGTAGTCACATATGAAATAGCTGATGGGATAAATTTAGCAAAACTTTTCCCTCAAGATCTCTTGCAGGAAAAAGAAAATGTCCAGCTTAGAGTTGTCAATTATATCCTTTATGGAAATGGAAAGTCAATTCGAGGAATTTATCACACAAGTATTCAATTAGTTCGGACTTGCTTAGTATTGAATTGGAACCAAGAAAAAAACGGTTCTATGGAAGAGGTTCATGCTTCCTTTGTTGAAGTAAGGGCAAATGATCTGATTCGTGATTTCATAAGAATTGAATTAGTAAAATCTACTATTTCATATACCGGAAAAAGGTACGATACGGCAGGTTCGGGATTGATTCCTGATAATAGATTAGATCGCACCAATATCAATCCTTTTTATTCCAAAGTGAAGATTCCATTAGTTACCCAGCATCAAGGAACTATTGGTACGTTGTTGAATCGAAATAAGGAGGGCCAATCTTTGAGAATTTTGTCATCATTCAATTGTTTTGGAGTTGGTCCATTCAACGGTTCGAAATATAACAATGTGGTAAAAGAATCGAATCCCATAACCCCAATTAGGGGTTTGTTGAGCCCCTTAGGTACAATAGTACCTAAAATAGTGAACTTTTATTCATCTTACCATTTAATAACTCATAATCAGATCTTGTTAAACAAATATTGGCTATTTGACAATTTTAAACAGACTTTCCAAGTACTTCAAGTACTTAAATACTGTTTAATAGATGAAAATAAGAGGATTTATAATCCCAGTCCATACAATAACATCATTTTGAATCCATCCCATTTGAATTGGTGCTTTCTACATTACAATTATTGTGAAGAGACACCCACAATAATTAGCATTGGACAATTTATTTGTGAAAATATATGTCTATTTAAATATGGACCACGCATAAAAAAATCTGGTCAAATCTTAATTGTTCATGTTGACTCTTTAATTATAAGATCAGCTAAGCCTTATTTGGCCACTCCAGGAGCGACTGTTCATGGGCATTATGGAGAAACCCTTTCTGAAGGAGATACATTAGTTACATTTATATATGAAAAATCTCGATCTGGTGACATAACGCAAGGTCTTCCAAAAGTGGAACAAATCTTAGAAGTGCGTTCGATTGGTTCAATATCAATGAACCTTGAAAGGAGAGTTGAAGGTTGGAACGAGCGTATACCAAGAGTTCTTGGAATTCCTTGGGGATTCCTAATTGGAGCTGAGCTAACCATAGCCCAAAGTCGTATTTCTTTGGTTAATAAGATCCAAAAGGTTTATCGATCCCAGGAGGTACAGATCCATAATAGACATATAGAGATTATTGTATGGCAAGTAACATCAAAAGTGTTGGTTTCAGAAGATGGAATGTCTAATGTTTTTTTACCTGGAGAACTAATCGGATTGTTGCGAGCGGAACGAGCAGGACGTGCTTTAGACGAAGCAATCTGTTATCGGGCAATTTTATTGGGAATAACGAGGGCATCTCTGAATACTCAAAGTTTCATATCCGAAGCAAGTTTTCAAGAAACTGCTAGAGTTTTGGCAAAAGCTGCTCTACGGGGTCGTATTGATTGGTTGAAGGGTCTGAAAGAAAATGTTGTTTTGGGGGGGATTATCCCTGTCGGTACTGGATTCAAAAAATTAGTGCACCCTTCAAGGCAAGACAAAAACATTCATTTGGAAATAAAAAAGAAAAATCTATTCGAGTTGGAAATGAGAGATATTTTGTTACACCATAGAGAATTTTTTTGTTCTTGCGCCCCAAGGAATTTCTATGACACACCAGAAAAATCATTTAAGCGAATTCATAATTCTTAAGGAGATATTTTTCTTTTTTACTTTACTAGTTATTGATTGGGTACTAAATAAAATGAAGAAATTAAGTTAAGTAATAAAAAAATTAATGGTTTGGGCTGTGTATCAACGGGCAATCCCGGCGGAAGGTTCCGTAGGAACAATTTTTTATTTGTTAAAAAAAAAAGAAAGCGTGGGAAAGATGACAAGAAGATATTGGAACATCCATTTGGAAGAGATGATGGAAGCAGGAGTTCATTTTGGTCATGGTACTAAGAAATGGAATCCTAGAATGACCCCTTACATCTCCGCAAAGCGTAAAGGTATTCATATTATAAATCTCACTAGAACTGCTCGTTTTTTATCGGCAGCCTGTGATTTAGTTTTTGATGCAGCAAGTCGAGGAAAAAACTTCTTAATTGTTGGTACCAAAAATAAAGCAGCAGATTTAGTAGCATCAGCTGCAATAAGGGCTCGATGTCATTATGTTAATAGAAAATGGCTCGGCGGTATGTTAACGAATTGGTCCACTACGGAAACGAGACTTCATAAGTTCAGAGACTTAAGAGCAGAACAAAAGATGGGGAAACTCAACCGTCTCTCTAAAAGAGATGCAGCAATGTTGAAGAGAAAATTATCTACTTTGCAAACATATCTGGGTGGGATCAAATATATGACTGAATTGCCCGATATTGTAATAATCGTTGATCAGCAAAAAGAATATACAGCTCTTCGAGAATGTGTCATTTTGGGAATTCCGACGATTTGTTTAATCGATACAAATTGTGACCCAGATCTCGCAGATATTTCGATTCCAGCCAACGATGACGCTATAGCTTCAATCCGATTGATTCTTAACAAATTGGTATCCGCAATTTGTGAGGGCCGTTCTAGCTATATAAGAAGTCGTTGATTATGTTATGATTAAGAATAATAAGATTTGTTAATTATTTTTATTTATTGGATCGGTTACTATTCTTGTCTTTCATTTTTAAAAAGAGATAAAATGGGATATTGAAATTATGTTATGCGATTTCTTGGTATCCTAACTATATAATTAATGATGAAAGTAGATGAGTCGAGAAAGAGATGGTTGAATCAAAATAATTCTTTTTTTCAGTTCGATTTCTGTCAGAGGACAATATGAATGTTATACCATGTTCCATTAAAACACTCAAAGGGTTATACGATATATCAGGTGTAGAAGTAGGCCAACATTTATATTGGCAAATAGGAGGTTTACAAATTCATGCCCAAGTACTTATCACTTCTTGGGTCGTAATTGCTATCTTATTAGGTTCAGTCATCATATCCGTTCGGAATCCACAAACCATTCCGACCGACGGTCAGAATTTCTTCGAATATGTCCTTGAATTTATTCGAGACTTGAGCAAAACTCAGATTGGAGAAGAATATGGCCGTTGGGTTCCCTTTATTGGAACTATGTTCCTATTTATTTTTGTTTCGAATTGGTCAGGGGCCCTTTTCCCTTGGAAAATCATACAGTTACCTCATGGGGAGCTAGCCGCCCCCACAAATGATATAAATACTACTGTTGCTTTAGCTTTACTCACGTCAGTAGCATATTTTTATGCGGGTCTTACCAAAAAAGGATTGGGTTATTTCGGAAAATACATTCAACCAACTCCAATACTTTTACCAATTAACATCCTAGAAGATTTCACAAAACCTTTATCTCTTAGTTTTCGACTTTTCGGGAATATATTAGCTGATGAATTAGTAGTTGTTGTTCTTGTTTCTTTAGTACCTTTAGTAGTTCCTATACCTGTCATGTTTCTTGGATTATTTACAAGCGGTATTCAAGCTCTTATTTTTGCAACTTTAGCCGCGGCTTATATAGGGGAATCCATAGAGGGTCATCATTGATTAGTTTTCGAAATAGTCTTTATTTTTAAGCTTATCCCAATTGAGGCAATGCATTTGGTTCTTGGTTGAGGAACATAAGATATATAAATACATATATATATGACTAGAGTTGTAGGAGGAAAGATAGACGATATTACGAAATGGCGTATGCATTAGTGGGGGTCACCACTAGATATATGGAATGTTTATAAGGCCAGCCACAGCCCCTGTATACTTTTCGAAGAATTCTTCTCGAATCTGATTCAATATAAAAATAAAATGTGGGCGGTTTACGTTATGAAAGAAACAAATGTATATGTGATATTAGATATATACTAGTTATATAGGGGTTATCTCTATCTATATTAATTTCATTATTTTTTTTATTTTATTCGAAGTTTTAGTTACTTCGACTCAATAGATTTTTGTGATCAAATAAGTAATAATTTATTGGTTGATTGTATCATTAACCATTTTTTTTTTGGTGCGAGGAACCTATCATCATGAATCCACTGATTTCTGCCGCTTCCGTTATTGCTGCTGGATTGGCCGTAGGGCTTGCTTCTATTGGACCTGGAGTTGGTCAAGGTACTGCTGCAGGCCAAGCCGTAGAAGGTATTGCGAGACAACCAGAAGCAGAAGGAAAAATACGAGGTACTTTATTACTTAGTCTAGCTTTTATGGAAGCTTTAACAATTTATGGACTGGTCGTGGCATTAGCGCTTTTATTTGCGAATCCTTTTGTTTAATTTAATCCTAGAATGAAAATGAAAAAAGTACGTTACCCACTTTTTTTATTTTATTAACTCGTTTCCATTTGCTTCTGTGAATTATATCAATACTTTATTCCTACAATTATGTATTTGTTTGTTGCGACAATACCCCGGGAAGGAGTGATTTGAAGATGAGGAATTAGTGGATTCACTCGCTTTCTTCCTTCCCGTTCTTAGTTTAAATTTTGATTTTTCTTTTAGGAAGTGTTTGAAGAAAGGAGATATTTTGCAATTGATACGAGACTCAGGACCTAACTTAATAAGTATCTTATCGGATACTTCTACTTCAAAAAAAATAAGAAATTTTGTAATTCTCAATCTCAAATTCAATAAAGAAACTTAATCTACTCCCATTAAAAAAAAATGGGAAATTAAGAAAATGAAATCGATAAAAAAAGGGCGAGTCAAGTGATACAAAAAGAACTCTGTTCTTTCTTAGTCCTATCTATAAGAGGAGAGTATATGAAAAATGTAAACGATTCTTTCGTTTCCTTAGGCCACTGGCCATCCGCCGGGAGTTTCGGGTTTAATACCGATATTTTAGCAACAAATCCAATAAATCTAAGTGTAGTGCTTGGTGTATTGATTTTTTTGGGAAAGGGAGTGTGTGCGAGTTGTATATTTCATGAATAGGTTGGATCTAACCGACTGCACTTTATTTATGTTATTATATATTTTTATAGGATAAATAGGAAAAAGTGCACAATCTCGACGAATTCCTTCTGAGTAAATTCATAAATCATATGTAAGAACCATAGCATTTCGTTATTCATTGGTAAGTCAACTTTGATTCTCTATCAACCAACCAATAATGTGAGACCATTAACATGGTTAAAGCTAAACTGTTTGAAGTCCGGGCACAACATGGTACTCTTTCTACCACTACGTTAATAACGAAATGGTTTAAAAAAGAATAGTTTATAATTTTTCCGATATAGAACACTCATATCGATAAAATGATTTGAACTATTTATTAGAATAAATAAGGGGCGCCTTGCCCTTTATTATATATTATATTATCCAATGTCGAATCGACAACCTATGTTATGTATAAAAAGGGGGAATTTTTGGATTTGAATAAAAAAGGAAAT